GAAAATGACTAGTTCAGAGAGAATCGAGCTTTCGATTGATCCGGGTACTTGGAATCCTATGGATGAAGACATGGTTTCTGCGGATCCCATTAAATTTCATTTGAGGGAGGAACCTTATAAAAATCGTATTGACTCTGCTCAAAAAACGACAGGATTGACTGACGCTGTTCAAACAGGTACAGGTCAACTAAACGGTATTCCGGTAGCCCTTGGGGTTATGGATTTTCAGTTTATGGGGGGTAGTATGGGATCCGTAGTAGGTGAAAAAATAACTCGTTTGATCGAGTCTGCTACCAATCAATGTTTACCTCTTATTTTAGTGTGTTCTTCCGGAGGAGCACGAATGCAAGAAGGAAGTTTAAGTTTGATGCAAATGGCTAAAATTTCTTCGGTTTTATGTGATTATCAATCAAGTAAAAAATTATTCTATATATCAATTCTTACATCTCCTACTACCGGTGGGGTGACAGCTAGTTTTGGTATGTTGGGGGATATCATTATTGCCGAACCCTATGCCTATATTGCATTTGCGGGTAAAAGAGTAATTGAACAAACATTGAAAAAAGCCGTGCCTGAAGGTTCACAAGCGGCTGAATCTTTATTACGTAAGGGCTTATTGGATGCAATTGTACCACGTAATCCTTTAAAAGGTGTTGTGAGTGAGTTATTTCAGCTCCATGCTTTTTTTCCTTTGAACAAAAATTCAATCAAATAGCAAACAGAACAGTTAGTTTATCAGAATTAAACGAAAATCCTGAAAAATTCATTTTTCTTTCGAATCATTTTTTTTATCGATATTCTTGTTTACTACTCAGTAAACCTCTATCAACAAGATAAAAAGTGAATTTTTGCTTTCGGGAAGTTCAAATTAGACTAGACAAATAAAACAAAGTTCATTTTCCTCTCTTGCTTGCATATGTATAGATAATTCAAATAGAGATATATACAGATCTATAGAGAGTCTTCTATCTTTTTGCATTTCCCGAAAATTCCCTGTTGTTGGATCAGATTCCAATCAATTTTGTAGAAATTTGTAATGGAATAAAATTTTTTCTTTATTAATGACTATTAGAAAACAAAAAGAACAAAAAGAATAATAAATCTAACAAGGGGATTATGATACATCTATTTTATTTTGAAAGATGAATAAGTCCATTTATTTAGTTTGGCGTTTCTTGTACCTATTTTTTTATTCTATTTCTATTAGGTTCTATTCTATATATTTCTATTAGGTTCTATTCTATATATTTCTATTAGGTTATATATTAGTATTAGATATATATTTACTTAAAGATACTTAGTATAATTATATAATATATATAATAGAAATAATAAAAATACAAGATATTCTAAGATATCTTTAGAATTCAGAATATAACAATAACAGGTACAAATATTAAATTGAGGTACCCATTTTATGACAACTTTCAATAACTTACCCTCTATTTTTGTGCCTTTAGTAGGCCTAGTCTTTCCGGCACTTGCAATGGCTTCTTTATTTCTTCATATTCAAAAAAATAAGATTTTTTAGATCGGATGAGACCTAATCGTATCACTCCTTTTTTATTTTAAAAACTTCGATTCGATAAGACCCATTTGGTAGAATATTGTATAACACATAGATTCCTACAAACATAACTAAAAAAAAGCTCTTATGCATGTGTAAACGTATTATATGGGTAAAAAAATTTGCGCTCTTTTGAAAAACGGATCATCATCGGGCCGATGTATGAAATTCAAGTCAATGTATTTATTTGTATGTATATAGTTATAGGGGATCATATAAAGGAAGGAGATGTTATTATTTTAGATATAAACAATTCTATGAATTACTCCTAAGGTAAAGGTTCACAACAAAATAGTTGATGAGAGTTACTTTGAAAACAAAAAAAGGAAAGTCATATTTTCTCAATTCCAAAAAATTGTATAACTGGATCTAATATATATGAGTTGGCGATCAGAATCTATATGGATAGAATTTATAACGGGGTCTCGAAAAACAAGTAATTTCTGCTGGGCCTTTATCCTATTTTTAGGTTCATTAGGATTCTTATTGGTTGGAACTTCCAGTTATCTTGGTAGAAATTTTATATCGTTATTTGCGTCTCAGCAAATTATTTTTTTTCCACAAGGGATTGTGATGTCTTTCTATGGGATCGCAGGTCTCTTTATTAGTTGCTATTTGTGGTGCACTATTTTGTGGAATGTGGGTAGTGGTTATGATCTTTTCGACCGAAAAGAAGGAATAGTGCGTATTTTTCGTTGGGGATTTCCTGGAAAAAGTCGTCGCATCTTTTTACGATTCCTTATGAAAGATATTCAATCCATCAGAATAGAAGTTAAAGAGGGTGTTTCTGCTCGGCGTGTCCTTTATATGGAAATTCGAGGTCAAGGGGCTATTCCTTTAATTCGTACTGATGAGAATTTTACTACACGAGAAATTGAGCAAAAAGCTGCTGAATTGGCTTACTTCTTGCGTGTACCAATTGAAGTATTTTGAAATGAATTAATTTTAAAAGACTAAATGCTTTGGCAGTACGAAGAAAAAACAAAAGAATTTCTTTCTTTTTTTTTGTCAATTGAACATTCATCTATTCTTTTATGCTCGTTTTTTTTCATATATTTGATAGAAAAGAAAGGGAGTTTCTTCGTCTCGAAAATAGAATAATATTTTTTATTTGAAAAATTTGAAAAAGTTATTTTAGTATTGCTCGAAAAAAGGGGGAATAACATCCTGGAAATCCAATTTTTTTCTTGATTCAAATTGGAAGTGTATTCTGAGTCTATTTCTGTATTCTTTCTAGATTCAAAGCAAAGACTAAGTATTGAATCAAAAGAAAAAGATAAAATGGATTCATAGGCTCAATACATTCTATTTGAATTAGAATAGAAACTCATGCTCGATAGAAATATTTGATCTAATAGAATCAACAAATGCGGTAGGTTCATTAACAATTCACAGATTCAAAATGGCAAAAAAGAAAGCATTCATTCCTTTTTTTTATTTTACATCTATAGTCTTTTTGCCCTGGTTGATCTCTCTCTGCTGTAATAAAAGTTTGAAAACTTGGATTACTAATTGGTGGAATACTAGACAATGCGAAACCTTTTTGAATGATATTCAAGAAAAAAGTGTTCTAGAAAAATTCATACAATTAGAGGAACTATTCCAGCTGGATGAAATGATAAAGGAATACCCAGAAACCAATTTACAACAATTTCGTCTAGGAATCCACAAAGAAACGATCCAATTCATCAAGATACACAATGAGTATCGTATCCATACAATCTTGCACTTCTCGACAAATCTAATATCTTTCGTTATTCTAAGTGGTTATTCCTTTTGGGGTAAGGAAAAGCTTTTTATTCTGAATTCTTGGGTTCAAGAATTCCTATATAATTTAAGTGATACAATTAAAGCTTTTTCGATTCTTTTATTAACTGATTTATGTATCGGATTCCATTCGCCTCACGGTTGGGAACTAATGATTGGTTATATTTACAAAGATTTTGGGTTTGCTCATTATGAACAAATTTTATCTGGTCTAGTTTCTACCTTTCCAGTCATTCTTGATACAATTTTTAAATATTGGATCTTTCGTTATTTAAATCGTGTATCTCCGTCACTTGTAGTGATTTATCATGCAATAAATGACTAAAAAATGATTCACTGATCCAATTCTAATCTTTCTTACCTTATACATCATAACCAAATCAAAGTCGTATTTACTTTACTCTTTTTACCCATGAGGGATTCCTTGTATATTTCAACAAAAAATTTTTATTTTTTCAGTAAATGTAAATAGCAGAATTGTGGCTAGGGAAGTTTATTATCGACCTACCTAACTTTATTGTAGAAATTTTCGGGATAAATGATTGGACCATGCAAACTAGAAATACCTTTTCTTGGATAAGGGAAGAGATTACTCGCTCCATATCTGTCTCACTCATGATATATATAATAACTTGGGCATCCATTTCAAGTGCATATCCGATTTTTGCCCAGCAGAATTATGAAAATCCGCGAGAGGCAACTGGGCGTATTGTATGTGCCAATTGCCATTTAGCTAGTAAGCCCGTGGATATTGAGGTTCCACAAGCGGTACTTCCTGATACTGTATTTGAAGCAGTTGTTAAAATTCCTTATGATATGCAACTAAAACAAGTTCTAGCTAATGGTAAAAAAGGAGCTTTGAATGTGGGAGCTGTTCTTATTTTACCGGAGGGGTTTGAATTAGCCCCCCCCGATCGTATTTCACCCGAGATGAAAGAAAAGATAGGAAATCTGTCTTTTCAGAATTATCGCCCCAATAAAAAAAATATTCTTGTGATAGGTCCTGTTCCTGGTCAAAAATATAGTGAAATAACCTTTCCTATTCTTGCCCCTTCCCCTGCTACTAATAAAGATGTTCACTTCTTAAAATATCCTATATACGTAGGTGGAAACAGGGGAAGGGGTCAGATTTATCCTGATGGTAGCAAAAGTAACAATACAGTTTATAATGCTACGGCAGGAGGGATAATAAGCAAAATTTTACGAAAAGAAAAAGGGGGATACGAAATAACCATAGTGGATGCATCGAATGGACGCCAAGTGATTGATATTATCCCTCGAGGCTTAGAACTTCTTGTTTCAGAGGGCGAATCCATTAAACTCGATCAACCATTAACGAGTAATCCTAATGTGGGTGGATTTGGTCAGGGGGATGCGGAAATAGTACTTCAAGATCCATTACGTGTCCAAGGCCTTTTGTTCTTCTTAGGATCGGTTGTTTTGGCACAAATCTTTTTGGTTCTTAAAAAGAAACAGTTTGAGAAGGTTCAATTATCCGAAATGAATTTTTAGATCTGTTTATTTAGCTTTATCAAATTCGTAAAAAAGAACCAAAAAAATTATGAAAAGCCTTTTGCCTCTCGTTAGATTTTCTATTCCTTTTCGACCAGGTGTCAGGAATTACTTGTATCATAGTCCTAATCCTAGTATGTATATTGAGAAGAAT